AAAATGATGAAAAATAGAGAAAAAAATCGTTATGATTTGCTTTCTCCTGAAAATCTTTTATCACCTAGACGTCGTAGAGAATTGAGAATTCTAATGTGTTTCAATTCAAAAAATTGTATATAAAAATACAATAGTTTGTAATAATAACAAGGTACAACTTAAAAACTGTAATTAACTTTAAGCGCGGGTCTTGACAAGTTAATTAATAGTTTGTATAATAATAAGGTACAACTAAAAAACTGTAATGAAGTTTTCACTTTAAGCGCGGGTCTTGACAAGTTAATTAAATGAAAACTGTTTCTTTGGCCGTATTATCGATTAGAAGATTTAGCTTGTATGAATTGCGATTGATTTGATACTGGGAATAGTAGCTATTTTTGTTAAGGAAATTCGAATTTCTTATTAGGTTTAGGTATACTAGAAAAAAAAATAGCTCACGTTATTCTTACTGATCATAAAATTAATATTTCTAAAAAGCGAAAAGGGGAATCAATTTTTTATGCCAAAGCCAAAAGAGTCAGTCATTTCAAAATTTTATCGAGAAAGAAAAGAAGAAAAAAGGAGGTCTAAAAAAGACGAAAAAAGGAGGTCTAAAAAAGACGAAAAAAGTAGGTCTAAAAAAGACGAAAAAAGTAGGTCTAAAAAAGACGAAAAAAGTAGGTCTAAAAAAGAAGAAAAAAAGAGGTCTGTTGAATTTCAGGTAGTCTGTTTTACCAATAAGATACAGAGACTTACCTCCCATTTAGAATTACACAAAACCGACTATTCATCTGAGAGAGGTCTACGGAAAATTCTGGGGAAACGTCAACGAATTTTGGCTTATTTATTAAAAAAAAGTCCAGTACGCTATAAAGAATTAATCTCTCAATTGACTATTCGAGAGCTAAAAAGACCTTAAGTGGAGGAGATCTATTTTTTTATCTTGAATTTTATTGAACTCTTTTTCGTTTCCAGCAATTCATGGAAAAGGGAAGCTGAGAAATTTTGAGGATTGGACTAGCTACAAGCTACAAGAAAATAGCTCATGATAATAAATATGAACCTCAACAACTATCAATGCCTAGCTTTTTTCGACTAATCGTTCGTTTATTTTAGATCGTGAAGATGTGTGAACTATTTATACAGAGGGAGTCAAATTATACAGAGGGAGTCAAAATTGACAAAAACTTAAGAATTCTACAAAATCTACCTTATGTAAGATGTAAGAGTAGACGGTGGGATTAGTTAGCGACTATGTTCGGAAAAGCAAGAAATTCCAAGTTGAAATCAGCATATTCTAAAATATTGAAATGCCTAAAAAAGGAGTTATCTGGATCCGAGTCATTTTCTTAGAGTTGAGTTCTATAGCTTCTCGTTTGCCCTGGCTTGGCCCTTTTTGGGGGGATATTGGTACATAGACCTCCACCATATTCCTTGTTTCTTTCTTTATTTCTCGAACTGGTGCCATCGAAGAAAGGACTGACTGAGCCGGGATCACTTGCTAATACGAATCGAGTAGAAAAGAACTTGTATACTTTCCCCGCTTCTGTTGCTACGGCGGGCTTGACGCAATCGACCAGATCATATAAATATCCCTTCAATACAACCCAAGTTGTCGAAAGGATTTCAGAGACCCACCAAAGCACGAAAGCCAGGTCATAAAAAGGATTCCTATTCCAAGAGTGCATAACCGCATGGATAAGCTCACACTAACCCGTCAATTTGGGATCGATTTTCCTTGGGAAGTATGGGGAAGGAATTGGAATGTAATAATATTGATTCATACAGAAGAAAAAATGTAGGACTGGTGCCATCGAAGAAAGGACTGACTGAGCCGGGATCACTTGCTAATACGAATCGAGTAGAAAAGAACTTGTATACTTTCCCCGCTTCTGTTGCTACGGCGGGCTTAACGCAATCGACCAGATCATATAAATATCCCTTCAATACAACCCAAGTTGTCGAAAGGATTTCAGAGACCCACCAAAGCACGAAAGCACAGAGATAAAGAAAAATCATCTTAAATGGGTTTCACACTTACATAATTCTATTATTCTATTCCACCTTGCATACCGATTACACCAAAACAACTATAGAGAGGAATATTACAATATGCCAGTTCCTAAAAAAAGAACTTCTCGTTATAGGAAAAAGTCTCGAAAAAGTCGTTGGACAACAAAAGGCTCTGCAGCAGCACAAAAGGCATTTTCCTCAGGCAAATCATCGAATTCTCGATATTTTTGGCCCGCGTTCAAGCGTATCGCGGGACGTTTACTCAGTCTTTTTTGGTTCGACGTTAATCCTAATAGTTTTATGTCAGATTTCGAGTGTGTCGTGAGACTTATAGCCAGGGATTATCCAAGTATTTTGGCCGATTTCGAGCGTGTCGCGGGATTCTCAAGTACTAAAGAAAGAAGAAAGAAAAGTGGAAGAATAGAAAAAAGAATCGACAGGAGGGCTAAAAAAAGATTCGAAAGAATGGTGAAGATGTATATCGAGGGACAAATGGACAGCTTTTTGGAGCGCAACAGTCCACTTTGGGGCCAATACAATTGGTATTGGTATTTAGTCCGGAATTATCTTTATAGACACATGTATGAGCGGTATCGTTTTTTTGTTAGTAACTTTAATGATAAATAGTTACGCCTTGCGCGGAAACTTAAGTAGGACAGTAAGGAAGAATCAGAAAAATATATATTTTTCATACTAAAATAAAAAGTTGTTTTGTCAATCATGAATTCAATAATTGAATTCATGATTGACTTTTGTTTATCAAAAAATTTTCACTACATTAAAAAAACTTCTATATCAATTCTTATGTCTGTATGTCCTTTATCAAAAAAAGAAAAAGACTTCAATAGCATATCATATTTCATTTTTGATTAAAAAAAAAAGATTCTTTTAATTGGCATTCACTTTTAATTGACATTAATAGGTAGACTCTGGTTATTTCCATTTTTGTTTTCAATAGAAATAAGAATTAAAAGGGACTATTATAGTTATAAAAAAAAGCCGCTATGGTGAAATGGTAGACACGACGCTCTTAGGAAGCGCTGCGAGAGCATCTCGGTTCGAGTCCGAGTGGCGGCATCCGATCCTATTATTAATTGAATATTCCGAGAAAGAAAAAAAAGAAAAACAAATTCAATTTGTTTTTTGTTTTCCAAATTTCCAATTGAAGGACTTTACTTATGATTATGATATTCTTAAGATTAGAGCATATTTTGACCCATATTTCCTTTTCGATGGGTTTAATTGCATTCACAATTTTTTTGCTAACTTTTTTTATAAAAAAACGATTGAAACTTTATGATTCCTTACAAAAAGACATGATAGTGACTTTTTTATGTATAACCGGATTATTAGTCACTCGGTGGATTTATTCAAGACATTTCCCATTAAGTGATTTATATGAATCATTAGTCTTCCTTTCCTGGAGTTTCTACATTATTCATATTATTTCGGTTTTCAAAGCATATTCTAATTTGTTAAGACCAAGCGTTATTTTCATACAAGGATTTGCTACATCAGGTCTTTTACAGCAACACACATTAACCATCTTAGTCCCCGCTCTTCAATCTCAGTGGTTAATGATGCACGTAAGTATGATGATATTGGCTTATGGAGCTCTTTTATGCGGATCATTATTATCAGTAACAATTCTAGTGATTCAAACCGAGCTAAGTTTTTTTTTCAAAAAAAACTCTTTTTTTAATCAGTTGGTTAGCTTCGGTGAAATTCAATACATGAATGAAAATAAAAGTAAGAATTTAACAAAAACTATTAAAAATTATTATAGATCCCAGTTTAGTCAACAACTCGATCATTGTTGTTATCGTCTTATTTGCCTAGGATTTCTTTTTTTAACTTTAGGTATTCTTTCAGGAGCTGTCTGGGCTAATGAGGCATGGGGATCATATTGGAATTGGGACCCAAAAGAAACGTGGGCATTTATTACTTGGACCATTTTCGCCATTTATTTACATATTGGAACAAATCAAAAAAGACAAAGTGAAAATTCGGCAATTGTTTCGTTAATAGGCTTTCTTATGATTTGGATATGCTATTTGGGGGTGAATTTGTTAGGAATAGGGTTACATAGTTATGGTTCATTTCCATTAACAACCAATTAAAAAAAAAACACATGGTTAGAAATCCTTTCTTTTTTTTAGTATTCTTGTTCTTGGCCAATAGACTCTTTCTTTGACACATTCATTTACAATAGAGAATAACTAAGAATTTCATTTAGTTAGGATTCACTAAAAAACAAAGAATAATAATCCAGTCAGTCATGGGAGAACCCTTTCTCGCATTAGTCACTAATCAATTTGAAACATTTAATTGGGACGGAAAATCATTCCAATTTAGAACAGACTCGCCCTTTTCCCTCCAATTAGAGCCCTAGAACTCGACCTATTAATTCAATTGACCTACTAGAAAAGCGAATTCTTGAAACGCAACAAATTCAAGTCAAACAAAAAATCTGGTAAGATAAGAATAGAATGAAATATTCTCCGAATTCTCGACAGGCTCTTTTTTCCATCTATTCCTTTCAGCATCAGGCAAGTTCTTACCAACTGTACCGATGATTTAGACGATTTGCTTCCTCCAAAGGTAAAAAAATGAATTAGGAATTTTTCAGTATTTTGAAACTTTTCATATCTTTTTTCTTTTCTATAGAAAAGAAACCTTTTTGATTTTTTGATTCAGTTAAAAAGATCTTTTTTGACCTTGATTGACATAGATAGAAAACAAAAATGATATGAAAAAAATTGCGTCCAATAGGATTTGAACCTATACCAAAGGTTTAGAAGACCCCTGTCCTCTCCATTAGACAATGGACGCCTTTCATTCCGAGTTTTTCACATTTTTACTGTCCCTTTTTTGGTCGCAAAAAACAATTGGAGGATATGTGAGATGAGAGAATTTTGTTAGTATTCAATTCAATGATGGATTAATAATTATAGAGCGGGTAGCGGGAATCGAACCCGCATCGTTAGCTGGAAAGGCTATGGGTTATAGTCGACGTCAATTTAGTATTTTAAACGTCTCTAATTCAAAACCGAACATGAAACTTTGGTTTCATTCGGCTCCTTTATGGAAGATGAATAAATTCTTCCATTCAGATCTAAGAGGGGAAAGAGATGAAAAAAATTTGACCCATAACATCTATGTCAGCTTTTTGTAGGAATTTTTTCAAAAATACCTCGCTTTCTAGATGATCCTTCTAGAAAAAGTGGGATTAGAAATCTCCCCTTTCGCCTCATCCATAGATTCTTTACTCATACTTAGTCAATTGGAAATGAAGGATTGTGATCCAATTTTTCAAATTATGTTTCGTAATTTGATAATCCAATTTTTCTATTTCTAATTGACTCTTGGATCCAAATCGCGAGAATGTATAAATTTCCTCAATTTTGTCATTGAGAGCGAAAAGGATTAATTCCTTTTAAGAAAAAAAGTTTTGATCGAAATAGGAATCAAACCGAAAGACCCCTTAACTCTTAAGGGGTTAATAGAACGAATCACACTTTTACCACTAAACTATATCTGCTACACTATAATTATTGTATCGAACTGGAACTTTTGTCGAATAATGACATTTAACGTAATCTAGATAAGATCATAAAAGAATCATGAACAAAAAATAAAAAAAAAAGGTTGAACTCTTTCGTAGGAGGACTTAATGAAATTAGAAAAAAGGAGAATAAAAGAAAGAAAGATGAAATTCTATCTTTTGTTCTAGGAATTTGACAAATTTGGTTTCCACTGATGAACAGATCGGGGCGCATTCACCCATAGAAAATGGTATGAACCCCCATTGCGTATTGGTCCTTATTGGGTCTAGAATAGATCTGCTTCTCTTTGTTCGTACTAATTGTTCCATTAGTACCAATAGACCCTGCTCCGAGATAATATACTGAACAAAGGGCCATTACTTCGTCACAGTCTTTTCCAATGCAAGAAAGTTCCATAGTGTCTATTTTGATTTAATAAAGGGGTATTTCATGGGTTTGCCTTGGTATCGTGTTCATACTGTCGTATTGAATGATCCCGGTCGGTTGATTTCTGTCCACATAATGCACACAGCTCTGGTTGCTGGTTGGGCCGGTTCGATGGCTCTATATGAATTAGCAGTTTTTGATCCCTCTGACCCTGTTCTTGATCCAATGTGGAGACAGGGTATGTTCGTTATACCCTTCATGACTCGTTTAGGAATAACCAATTCTTGGGGCGGGTGGAGTATCACAGGGGGAACTATAACCGATCCCGGTATTTGGAGTTACGAAGGGGTGGCTGGGGCACATTTTGTGTTTTCGGGTTTGTGTTTTTTGGCAGCTATTTGGCATTGGGTGTATTGGGATCTAGAAATTTTTTGTGATGAACGTACAGGAAAACCTTCTTTGGATTTGCCTAAGATTTTTGGAATTCATTTATTTCTCTCCGGGGTGGCTTGTTTTGGTTTTGGTGCATTTCATGTAACAGGATTATATGGTCCTGGAATATGGGTGTCAGATCCTTATGGATTAACTGGAAAAGTACAATCTGTAAATCCAGCATGGGGCATGGAGGGTTTTGATCCTTTTGTTCCGGGCGGAATAGCCTCCCATCATATTGCAGCAGGTACATTGGGTATATTAGCAGGTCTGTTCCATCTTAGTGTTCGTCCCCCCCAACGCCTATATAAAGGCTTACGTATGGGCAATATAGAAACTGTCCTTTCTAGCAGTATTGCTGCTGTCTTTTTTGCAGCTTTTGTTGTTGCTGGAACTATGTGGTATGGTTCAGCAGCTACCCCTATCGAATTATTTGGTCCCACTCGTTATCAATGGGATCAGGGATACTTTCAGCAAGAAATATATCGAAGAGTTAGTGCTGGACTTGCCGAAAATCAAAGTTTCTCAGAAGCTTGGTCTAAAATTCCCGAGAAATTAGCTTTTTATGATTACATTGGAAATAATCCGGCAAAAGGAGGATTATTCCGAGCGGGTTCAATGGACAACGGGGATGGAATAGCTATTGGATGGTTAGGACACCCTATATTTAGAGATAAGGAAGGACGTGAACTCTTTGTACGACGTATGCCTACGTTTTTTGAAACATTTCCTGTCGTTTTGATAGACGGCAATGGAATTGTTCGAGCTGATGTTCCTTTTCGAAGAGCGGAATCCAAGTATAGCGTCGAACAAGTAGGTGTAACTGTTGAATTCTATGGTGGCGAACTCAATGGAGTTAGTTATAGCGATCCTACTACTGTGAAAAAATATGCTAGACGTGCTCAATTGGGTGAAATTTTTGAATTAGATCGTGCTACTTTGAAATCAGATGGTGTTTTTCGTAGTAGTCCAAGAGGTTGGTTTACTTTTGGACATGCTTCCTTTGCGCTTCTTTTCTTTTTCGGACACATTTGGCATGGGGCTAGAACCTTGTTCAGAGATGTTTTTGCTGGTATTGACCCAGATTTGGATGCTCAAGTAGAATTTGGAGCATTCCAAAAACTTGGGGACCCAACTACAAGAAGACAAGCAGTTTGATACAACATTGCTTTCGCTTTTTTCTATTCTTTTTTCTTTCTCTTTTTGTGATTTTACATCCATCGAGGGTACCAGAGATGAGTTGAATCATGCCTGCCTTTTAGCTTTTTTTCAGGAAAATATCCTCAATAAACAAACAGGTATGGAAGCTATAATTGTAAACCACGATCGAATCTATGGAAGCTTTGGTTTATACATTTCTATTAGTCTCTACGCTAGGGATAATTTTTTTCGCTATCTTTTTTCGAGAACCACCTAAAGTTCCGACTAAAAGGGTAAAATAATTTGTCATTATCTCAATTGAAATTGAAGTCCTGAGACTCCCCGTCTCAGAACTTCAACTAGTCCCCGTGTTCCTCGAATGGATCTCTTAGTTGTTGCGAGGGTTGCCCAAAAGCGGTATATAAGGTGTACCCAGTAAAACTTACAAGTAAACCAGATAGAAAGATAGCGACTAGGGTTGCTGTTTCCATTATTCTATTCAAGACCACAATGACTCTCGGATAAGGTTGTTTTTTAGAGCAGAATGGCATACTTTAGAACAGAATGGTATACAAAGTCAACAAATCCAAATTAAGACAATCGGATTTATGGCTACACAAACCGCTGAGAGCAGTTCTAGATCTCGTGCAAGACAAACAATTGTAGGGGCTTTATTGAAACCATTAAATTCGGAATATGGTAAAGTAGCTCCTGGATGGGGAACTACTCCGTTGATGGGCATCGCAATGGCTTTCTTTGCAGTATTCCTATCTATTCTTTTGGAAATTTACAATTCGTCCATTTTACTGGATGGAATTTCGATGAAATAAATTGCCAATAATCATAAAGTTAATGATTAAGATTAAGATGATATTTCGTTGAAATAAATCGCCAATAATCATAAACTTCTTACTGAAAGTAAATTGTTAGGGCTTCGAGTTCTACTCCCCTTTGTTAGTTCAATGTTAGTTCAATCGCGGAATTGACTGCTGTTCTGTATTTACGGAATATGTGTAGTAAGAAAGGCAAGGAAATGAGGTTAAAGGTGGGAAAAAAGAAGAAATTCGATTTAAATTCTACAAGAGTCAATAAAATTCAAATAGTAGGCAAATCCACTTATTAAATACATTAATAAGAGAATTAAAAACAAAGATTCCGTTAATGTATTGTAGTAATACATTCTCGAAATCACTATTTATGTTATTTCGCAACCGAAACAAAAGAAACCTAAAACTTTAAAAACAACACTATGAAAAATCCACAAATGGTGAGAGACTTGCATCTTATACTGAAGGTCATAACTGCTTGGGTAACTTGGGTAACGGAACAGGAAGCGCTCATAAAAGTATCCATGCATTTACGCAAGATTTCATTGATCGATAGAATACTAAAATCTATAATAATTTTTTTAATGATCTTGATGAACCAATATGGAAACTTTCTTGGCACGAGCTGGAGTACGAAATGTGTGTACGCGATTTCTTTTTACATAGGTATGATGGCGTCCATTGCGTTGCTTTGGATCTTTTGGAGATTGGGGGTCTTGGCTCTAATCAAGCAAGCAACAATCCAGACTCTCGATCTAATCAATTACATAAGGACTCAGATGATCAAGCTAATCATTTGGCTAGTAACCAAATTGATGATCAAGCTAATCATTTGGCTAGTAACCAAATTTTTGAACCTTATTCGCGAAGTTTTCATCTTGATGATATGGGTATGCATAGGTTTAATCCAGATATGGCTATTGATTTCTGTCCATTTTTTGAACCTGTGGGTACGAATAAACAAGACAATTTATCAAATGTTTTGTGAACTTATTAATAATTTTAACTATAAAGATATCAACAGTAGGTCTTTTTTGGATGATGAGAGCCATCCCGATGAAAGTTATTCAGAACAGGTCGAATTGGATGATGATAGCCATCCCGATGAAAGTTATTCAGAACAGATCGAACTAGATGACCTGTTAAACCAAAATGATGAGAAAAGTCCTAGCGTTGATGAAGATGAGAAGCAAAGAGAGCAAACTTCTGAGCCGGATTTGGAGAAAACAAATTATCCGTCTGTCCCAAATATCTATGCAATTAACCAGGTATATATAGATGATGACTATGATGACTATGGTCATCCTGACCCGGACCATTACACAGATTTGTGGACCGTTTGCGAGAATTGTGAGGAATTAATTTACATTCAATTAATGAAGCTAGATATGTGTGAACATTGCGGATATCATTTAAAAATGAATAGTTACGAAAGAATGAAACTTTTGCTTGATCCAGATACTTGGTATCCGATGAATGAAGACCTCGTCTCTGAGGATCCCATTGAATGGGATTCCACCGTCGATGAGGATGAAGATGAGAAGCAAAGAGAGCAAACTTCTGAGGATGAAGATGAGAAGCAAAGAGAGCAAACTTCTGAGGATGAAGATGAGAAGCAAAGAGAGCAAACTTCTGAGGATCCCATTGAATGGGATTACACCGTCGATGAGGATGAAGATGAGAAGCAAAGAGAGCAAACTTCTGAGGATCCCATTGAATGGGATTACACCGTCGATGAGGATGAAGATGAGAAGCAAAGAGAGCAAACTTCTGAGGATGAAGATGAGAAGCAAAGAGAGCAAACTTCTGAGGATGAAGATGAGAAGCAAAGAGAGCAAACTTCTGAGGATGAAGATGAGAAGCAAAGAGAGCAAACTTCTGAGGATGAAGATGAGAAGCAAAGAGAGCAAACTTCTGAGGATGAAGATGAGAAGCAAAGAGAGCAAACTTCTGAGCCGGATTTGGAGGACGAGTATTATGACGACAGTTATAAGGAGCGTATCCAAAAGTATCAATGCGAAACAGGGTTAGCTGAAGCTATTCAAACAGGTATAGGTAAACTAAAGGGTATTCGCATAGCAATTGGGTTTATGGATTTTCGATTTCAGGGAGGTAGCATGGGATCTGCAGTTGGAGATAAAATAACTGAGTTGATTGAGTTTGCTATATACAAATTGGTACCTCTTATTATAGTCTGCGCATCCGGAGGGGCACGCATGCAAGAAGGAAGTTTGAGCTTGGTACAAATGGGTAAAATCTCGTCTGCTTTACATGTGTATCGATCAAAACATCAATTAAAATATCCATCAAAAAAGCGGAAATCACGAGCTCGATTAAAAAAGTTCTTGTATATCTCAATTTTGACATCTCCTACTACTGGTGGTGTGACAGCTAGTTTTGGTATGTTGGGAGATGTCATTATTGCCGAACCCAATGCCTACATTGCATTTACTGGTAAAAGAGTCATTGAGGAAACGTTGCATGTGACAATGCCTGAGGGTTCCCAAGAAGCCGAAAACTTATTCGAGAAGGGTTTATTCGATTTTATTGTACCGCGGAAGATTTTAAAAGAAGTTTTAAGTCATGTATTTGATTTGCACAAAATTTCTCCATCTCCTGGACGATGGATACTTATCAGCAAAGAAAAAAGTAGTTAGTTTTTTGTAATCAAGGTAAAAGCACCAAAATGAAATGTGGTTTTTATTGTTGATGTACTAATTTTAGAAAGAATCAGAATTTGCGGATCATTTTTTTTTTTATTTTTGAAGTACTGATTACTAAATCAGTAAATCTGGATCAACAAGAGAAAAAAGCATGTAGAAAGAAAAAATCAACTTATTCATTTTTTTATTTCTACATGCTAGTTTTCTTTCTACATGCTAGTATAGACTATACACACTTAGATAGAATTAGTATAATTAAATAGAATTCGACTTAAAATCTTTTTATACCAATATAACAAAAAAGTACATCGAGGTACCTATTCTATGACAACGGGCAGCTTTCCATCTATTTTTGTGCCTTTAGTAGGTCTAGTATTTCCGGCAATTGCAATGGCTTCTTTATTTCTTTTTGTTCAAAAAAAGAAGATTGGTTAGGTCTGGTGGGTGGTTGAAATAGAAAATATCAATGTATGTAGATCTAGAGACTATTCGATAGTCTCTAGAAATCTAGAGTGCGGTCAGAGTAGAGCTAGCTAAGTTGAGAAATTCTCTCGAAAGATTGACATCTGAATTGAATAGGACTAGGTAGAAAGAGTTACTTCGAAAACCAAAAGCAGAGTAAATAAGATCCAATTTGGGGTTCTTATCTCAATTCAATTTTAATAAAACTAGCTCTAGTATGAATTGGCGATCAGAACGTATAAGGCTAGAACTTAGAATGGGTTCTCGAAAAACAAGTAATGTTTGCTGGGCTTTTATCCTTTTGTTAGGTTCATTAGGATTTTTTTTGGTTGGAACATCCAGCTATCTTGGTAGGAATTTGATATCTTTATTTCCCTCTCAGCAAATCCTTTTTTTCCCACAGGGGATCGTGATGTCTTTCTATGGAACTGCAGGCCTCTTTATTAGTTCCTATTTGTGGTGCACAATTTTTTGGAATATTGGTAGTGGTTATGATCTATTCGATAGAAAGGAAGGAATAGTGCGCATTTTTCGTTGGGGATTTCCTGGAAAAAATCGTCGCATTGTACTCCGATTCCTTATGAAGGATATTCAATCTATCCGAATCGAACTTAAAAAAGGGGGTATTTATACTCGTCCTGCCCTTTATCTAGAAATCAGAGGCCAGGGAGCCATCCCCCTAACTCGGACTGAGGAAAATTTGACTCCACGAGAAATGGAACAAAAGGCTGCTGAATTGGCCTATTTCTTACGTGTACCAATAGAAGTTTTTTTGAAATGAACTGAAGAATGAATGCTTTTTGATTCTCAGCTGGAGGTAAAAAAAAATTGCGGAAAATTTCTGACTGGAAGAATCATAGGTGACAAAAAAAAGAAGGCAGAAATTTGCTAATTATCTTTCTAACAAATCCAATTCTTTTATCCTATATCCTAAAAGATAAAAGAAAGCAAACGAAAGGATAAAAAGAAAGATTGAAAAAAGAGAGAGAATTCAGTTACATAATCTAGTTTTATCTAACCTATACATTCCAAACAAGGACTTCAAACCAAAAAGGTCTTTATTATGCGTATATTTTACTATACTTATACTGACTGGGATGAATGGATTCTTTTTTCTATTTTTTTTTCTTTTTTGTTCTTTAATGAAGTTAAATTGAATGGGGGTTTTTGGCTCGAAACCTTAATTCTTTACTTGAATTGGCTCTTTCTGATATTCATTGAAAGGGAGGAATTGCTTCGAATTTTACCAATAGAAAAATCTGGAAAGAGGGTTGTTTCTTATTTCTTCATTCGAATTCAAAGTGGATTCTTTTTCTATTTATCTATTCTTTGGAAGATTTTTTTTTCTACTAATTCTACAATAATATATGAAAAAAATGGTAAAAAAGAAAGCATTTATTTCCCTTTTTTTTTTTGCATCTATAATCTTTTTACCCGGGTGGGTTTCTCTCTCGTTTACGAAAAGTCTGGAATCTTGGGTTATAAATTGGTGGAATACGAAGCAATCTGAAACTTTTTTGAATGATATTCAAGAAAAGAGTATTCTAGAAAAATTCATAGCCTTAGAGGACCTCCTTCTGTTGGACGAAATGATAAAGGAATACCCGGAGACAGATTTACAAAAGCTTCGGATAGGAAGTAAAAAAGAAATCATTCAATTGATCAATATACACAATGAGGATTGTATCCACACGATTTTTCACTTCTCGACAAATTTCATTTCTTTCCTTACTATAAGTGCTTATTCTATTTTTGGTAATGAAGAACTTCTTTTTCTTAACTCTTGTGTTCAAGAATTTCTATGTAACTTAAGTGACACAATAAAAGCATTTTTGATTCTTTTAGTAACAGATTTCTGTGTTGGATATCATTCCCATCCTGGTTGGGAACTGATGATTAGTTCTATCTACCAAAAAGTTGGATTTGCTCCGAACGATCAAATTCTATCTGTTCTTGTTTCCATTTTGCCAGTCATTCTAGATACAATTTTGAAATATTGGGTCTTCCAATATTTAAACCGTTTATCCCCATCGCTTGTAGTGATTTATCATTCACTGACTGACTGAAAAGAAAAATGATTGACTCCTATTCTTATTAATTTAATCCAATTCAAATTGAAAAGTTTCTTACTGTGGACATAAGCAAAGCATTCAAAAAGGACTCTTTCTATTTCTCCACCTTAGAGTTTCGCCCCTATTGGAGTCAGATTTTTCCAGTAAATAGCAGAATCGTGGTTAGGGAACTATATTAGCAACCTACCAAATTTATTGTAAAAAATTTCGGGATCAATGATTGGACCATGCAAACTAGAAATCTTTTTTCTTGGATAAGAGCACAGATTACTCGATCCTTTTCCGTATTGCTCATGATCTATATAATAACGCGGGCATCAATTTCAAGTGCATATCCCATTTTTGCACAGCAGGGTTATGAAAATCCACGGGAAGCAACTGGACGTATTGTATGTGCCAATTGCCATTTAGCTAATAAGCCCGTGGATATTCAGGTTCCCCAAGCAGTCCTTCCTGATACTGTATTTGAAGCAGTTGTTCGAATTCCTTATGATATGCAACTAAAACAAGTTCTTGCTAATGGCAAAAGGGGTGCTTTGAATGTGGGGGCTGTTCTTATTTTACCTGAGGGCTTTGAATTAGCACCACCTGATCGTATTTCTCCAGAGATGAAAGAAAAGATCGCTAATCTTTCTTTTCAGCGCTATCGACCAAATAAAAAAAATATTCTTGTGATAGGGCCTGTTCCTGGGAAAAAATATAGTGAAATCACCTTTCCTATTCTTTCCCCAGACCCTGCTACTAAGAAAGATGTTTACTTCTTAAAATATCCCCTATATGTTGGCGGTAACAGGGGAAGGGGTCAGATTTACCCCGACGGAAGCAAGAGTAACAATACAATTTCGAATTCTACAGCAGCGGGTATAGTAAAGAAAATTATACGAAAAGAGAAGGGCGGATACGAAATTACCATCGCGGATGCATCGGATGGGCATCAAGTGGTTGATATTATTCCTCCAGGACCAGAACTTCTTGTTTCGGAGGGTGAATCTATCAAACTTGATCAACCATTAACGAGTAATCCTAATGTGGGCGGATTTGGTCAAGGAGATGCAGAAATAGTACTTCAAGACCCATTACGTGTCCAAGGACTTTTGTTCTTTTTCGCATCTGTTATTTTGGCACAAATTTTTTTGGTTCTGAAAAAGAAGCAGTTCGAGAAGGTTCAATTGTCCGAAATGAATTTCTAGAGTCGTGGATTTATCAAGATTAAGTTCATAATAAGAAGCAAATTTTTCTTGCCAATTAAGAAAGAAAAGAATTTGAAATTTTGTTCTATTCCTTTCTACGAGATATTGGGAATTCGTTCTACTACACTACTCCACTCCATTTTTAGTCATAGTATTATACTCATAGTATTATACAGAGTCTTATATATATATATAACATAGTCTTATATATAAAAAAAAGTCTTATATATAAATAAAAGTCTTATACTTATATAAGACTCTTTGACTTTTTAACTTATTTATTTAACTTA